CAAATATAGAACCAAAATGGATGGTTTTGTGTCTATTACCAGTTCTTCCTCCTGAGTTGAGACCAATTTATCATATAGATGAGGATAAACTGGTGACCTCGGATATTAATGAAATCTATAGAAGAATTATCTATCGGAATAATACTCTTACAGATCTATTAACAACAAGTATAGCTACGCCAGAAGAATTAATAATATCTCAGGAAAAATTGCTACAAGAAGCAGTGGATGCACTTCTTGATAATGGAATCTGCGGACAACCAATGAGGGATGATCATAATAGAGTTTACAAGTCGCTTTCAGATGTAATTGAAGGCAAAGAAGGAAGAGTTCGCGAGACTCTGCTTGGTAAACGCGTCGATTATTCAGGGCGGTCAGTGATTGTCGTGGGCCCTTCACTTTCATTACATCGATGTGGATTGCCTCGCGAAATAGCAATAGAACTTTTCCAGGCATTTGTAATTCGTGACCTAATTAGAAAACATCTTGCTTCGAACATCGGAGTTGCTAAGAGTCAAATTCGTAAAAAAAAACCGATTGTATGGGAAATACTTCAAGAAATTCTGGATGACCATCCTGTATTGCTGAATAGAGCGCCTACTCTGCATAGATTAGGCATACAGGCATTCCTCCCCATTTTAGTAGAAGGGCGCGCTATTTGTTTACACCCATTAGTTTGTAAGGGCTTCAATGCGGACTTTGACGGGGATCAAATGGCTGTTCATGTGCCTTTATCTTTGGAGGCTCAAGCAGAGGCACGTTTACTTATGTTTTCTCATATGAATCTTTTGTCTCCAACTATTGGAGATCCCATTTCTGCACCAACTCAAGATATGCTTAGTGGACTCTATGTCTTAACGAGTGGAAATCGTCGGGGTATTTGTGTAAATAGGTATAATCCGTGTAATGGTAGAAACTATCAAAATGAAGATAATAACTATAAGTATACAAAAAAAAAAGAACCGTTTTTTTGTAACGCCTATGATGCAATTGGAGCTTTTCGGCAAAAACGAATCAATTTAGGTAGTCCTTTGTGGCTGCGGTGGCGACTAGATCAACGCGTTATTGCTGCAAGAGAAGCTCCCATTGAAATTCACTATGAATCTTTGGGGACCTATTATGAGATTTATGGACACTATCTAATAGTAAGAAGTATAAAAAAAGAAATTCTTTATATATATATTCGAACCACTCTTGGGCATATTTCTCTTTATCGAGAAATAGAAGAAGCCATACAGGGGTTTTGGCAGGGCTGTTGTAATTCTATGCTACCAGCGGGAATTCGAGTCTCGCCGGGTTAACTAGGACTATAAAATTGCGGAATTTCTACGTGAATCAAGATCTAGAAAAGGAAGTTGTCCAATCACTGACTCAAACCCATTGTCAAATTCTACTCAGCGCAATATGGAGGTACTGATGGCAGAACGGCCCACTCAGGTCTTTCACAATAAAGTGATAGACGGAACTGCCATGAAACGACTTATTAGTCGATTTATTGATCACTATGGAATAGGATATACATCACATATCCTGGATCAAGTAAAGACTCTGGGTTTCCGACAAGCTACCGCCGCATCCATTTCATTAGGAATTGATGATCTTTTAACAATACCTTCTAAAAGATGGCTAGTTCAAGACGCTGAACAACAAAGTTTTATTTTGGAAAAACACCATCATTATGGGAATGTACACGCGGTAGAAAAATTACGTCAATCGATCGAGATCTGGTATGCCACAAGTGAATATTTGCGACAAGAAATGAATCCTAATTTTCGGATGACCGATCCTTTTAATCCAGTCCATATAATGTCTTTTTCGGGAGCCAGAGGAAATGCATCTCAGGTACATCAATTAGTAGGTATGAGAGGATTAATGTCGGATCCCCAAGGTCAAATGATTGATTTACCCATTCAAAGCAATTTACGCGAAGGACTCTCTTTAACAGAATATATTATTTCTTGCTACGGAGCCCGTAAAGGAGTTGTGGATACCGCTATCCGAACATCAGATGCAGGATACCTCACGCGCAGACTTGTTGAAGTAGTTCAACACATTGTTGTACGTCGAACAGATTGTGGCACCGTCCGAGGTATTTCTGTAAGTCCTCGAAATGGAATGATGACCGACAGGATTTTTATCCAAACATTAATTGGGCGTGTATTAGCGGATCATATATATATAGGTTCGCGATGCATTGCTACTAGAAATCAAGATATTGGGGTTGGACTTGTTAATAGATTCATAACTTTTAGAGCACAACCAATCTCTATTCGAACCCCCTTTACTTGTAGGAGTACATCTTGGATTTGTCAACTATGCTATGGCCGAAGCCCGGCTCACGACGACCTGGTCGAATTGGGAGAAGCTGTAGGTATTATTGCGGGTCAATCTATTGGAGAACCAGGTACTCAATTAACATTAAGAACTTTTCATACCGGCGGAGTATTCACAGGGGGTACTGCAGAACATGTCCGAGCCCCTTCTAATGGAAAAATAAAATTCAATGAGGATTTGGTTCATCCGACACGTACACGTCATGGACATCCTGCTTTTCTATGTTCTAGAGACTTGTATGTAACTATTGAAAGTGAAGATATTATACACAATGTGTGTATTCCGCCCAAAAGTTTTCTTTTAGTTCAAAACGATCAATATGTAGAATCAGAACAAGTCATTGCTGAGATTCGCGCGAGAACATCCACTTTGAATTTGAAAGAGAAGGTTCGAAAACATATTTATTCTGACTCAGAAGGCGAAATGCACTGGAATACCGATGTGTACCATGCACCTGAATTTACATATGGTAATATTCATCTCTTACCAAAAACAAGTCATTTATGGATATTATTAGGGGAGCCCTGGAGATCCAGTCCAGGCCCCTGTTCGATCCACAAGGATCAAGATCAAATGAACGCTTATTCTCTTTCTGTTAAGCGAAGATATATTTCTAACCCCTCAGTAACTAATAATCAAGTGAGACACAAATTTTTTAGTTCGTATTTTTCTGGTAAAAATCAAAAAGGAGATAGGATTCCTGATTATTCAGAACTTAATCGAATGACATGTACCGGTCGTTGTAATCTCAGAAATCCGGCCGTTCTCGAGGGGAATTCGGATTTATTGGCAAAGAGGCGAAGAAATAGAGTCATCATCCCACTTGAATCGATTCAAGAGGGCGAGAACCAATTAATACCTTCTTCATGTATCTCAATTGAAATCCCCCGAAATGGTATTCTCCGTAGAAATGGTATTCTTGCTTATTTCGACGATCCTCGATATATAAGAAAGAGCTCGGGACTTACTAAATATGAGACTAGAGAACTGAATTCAATCGTTAATGAAGAGGAGTTGATTGAGTATCGAGGAGTCAAGGTATTTTGGCCAAAATACCAAAAGGAAGTAAATCCGTTTTTTTTTATTCCCGTGGAAGTCCACATTTTGGACGAATCTTGTTCCATAATGGTACGGCACAATAGTATTATTGGGATAGATACACAAATCACTTTAAATAGAAGAAGTCGGGTAGGTGGATTGGTCCGAGTGAAGAAAAAAGCAGAAAAAATTAAACTAATAATCTTTTCTGGAGATATCCATTTTCCTGGAAAGACAAACAAGGCATTCCGATTGATACCACCAGGAGGGGGAAAACAAAATTCCAAAGAATACAAAAAATTGAAAAATTGGCTCTATATCCAACGAATGAAACTTTCCAGGTATGAAAAAAAATATTTTGTTTTGGTTCAACCTGTAGTCCCATATAAAAAAACGGATGGTATAAATTTAGGAAGACTTTTCCCACCGGATCTCTTGCAAGAAAGTGATAATCTACAACTTCGAGTTGTCAACTATATCCTTTATTACGACCCAATTCTTGAAATTTGGGACACAAGTATTCAATTAATTCGGACTTGTTTAGTGTTGAATTGGGACCAAGACAAAAAGATCGAAAAGGCCTGTGCTTCCTTTGTTGAAATAAGGACAAATGGTTTAATTATAGATTTTCTAAGAATCGACTTAGCGAAGTCACCTATTTTGTATACCGGAAAAAGAAATGATCTGTCGGGTTCAGGATTAATCTCTGAGAATGGATCAGATCGCGCTAATGTCAATCCGTTTTCTTCCATTTATTCCTATTCCAAGGCAAGGATTCAAGAATCCCTTAATCCAAATCAAGGAACTATTCATACGTTATTGAATCGAAATAAGGAATCTCAATCTTTGATAATTTTGTCATCATCCAATTGTTCTCGAACAGGCCCATTCAACGATGTAAAATCTCCCAATGTGATAAAAGAATCAATCAAAGAGGACCCCCTAATTCCAATAAGGAATCCGTTGGGCCCCTTAGGAACAGGCTTTCCAATTTATAATTTTGATTTATTTTCCGATTTAATAACCCATAATCAAATCTTGGTAACTAACTATTTGCAACTTGACAATTTAAAACAGATTTTTCAAATACTTAAATATTATTTACTGGATGAAAAAGGTAAAATTTATAATCCCTATTCGTGCAGTAACATCATTTTGAATCCATTCAATTTGAATTGGTATTTTCTGCATTACAATTGTTGTGAAGAGACATCTACAATCGTTAGTCTTGGGCAGTTTCTTTGTGAAAATGTATGTATAGCCAAAAAAGGGCCGCATTTAAAATCGGGTCAAGTTCTAATTCTTCAAGTTGACTCTGTGGTAATACGATCAGCTAAGCCTTATTTGGCTACTCCAGGAGCAACTGTTCATGGACATTATGGGGAAATCCTTTACGAAGGAGATACATTAGTTACATTTATATATGAAAAATCAAGATCTGGTGATATAACGCAAGGTCTTCCAAAAGTGGAACAGGTGTTAGAAGTGCGTTCGATTGATTCAATATCGATGAATCTCGAAAAGAGGATTGAGACTTGGAACAAATGTATAACAAGAATTCTTGGAATTCCTTGGGCATTCCTGATTGGTGCTGAGCTAACTATAGTGCAAAGTCGTATCTCTTTGGT